AGCTAAGGCCAAAAAGATGGAAGAAACAAGTGTTTCCACGACTCTACCATCCGGCCAATTCTGTTCCACTTAATCCCCTTTTCATGGGCACATATCTTTACGGCTAAGGAATGGGGAATCTTTCTCCTGTTACATGAATCAAATGTTTCATTTCATCCGGGAAAAGCCATCTCTTTCTCAACAATGTCTTTGTCATTTGATCCAATAGCGTTCCGTTAGATAGGAACAGATTTGATAAATACTGATAACTCTCGGATAGAGTATTAGAACGGAAAGATCCATTAGATAATGAACTATTGGTTCTAAACCATCTCTGGCGATGAATCAACAATTCGAAGTGCTTTTCTTGCGTATTCTTGATGAACCAGCGTTTATATATAGATGTAGGAGGATTTGTTTGGGAAGCAATAAGCCCCTTTGACATCTCCTCATCTGCAAAGAATTCTCGACGTGAAAACACAGAGACAAAGGGCTGATCTTTGAATAGGGAAAGGAATGGATCCGCAGGGTCCCAAATGAATTGGCTTGTTCGAAAAAAGCCTTGTTCTTTGGAAGATCTATCTCGTGTCTGGTACTGCATGGTTCCACTCTGCAAGAACTCCGAATCATTCTCTTGAAGCTCATCCTCTTTATGAGAAATGATCCGTTTGCCCCGAAATGACCCAGCCCAATAGGGAAATCCCAATTCAGTGGGCCTTTCGATACAATCAAATAGATTGCCACAAGGGCGCCATATTCTAGGAGCCCAAACTATGTGATTGAATAAATCCTCCTCTAGCGGATCGAGGTCCCCTTCCCCTTCTTCAAACTCCGATTCGTATTTTTCATATAGAAATCTCTGATCAACGATAGAACAAGATCCATTTTGCATCATATCTAACTGATTCCTTGGTTCGGACCGAAGAAGTAATGTCACTCGATTATTATCAAACTGACTGCAATCTTTTTCTGTCCGTGAGGATCCCGCCAGAGCCAGAGCGCCTTCTACTTCTAATAGTAATAATAGTAATAGGCCATGAACTAGATCAGAATCATTCTCAACGAATCCATAAGAAGTGATCCAATTTTTTTCATCGGGTCTGGATGAAGACCAAAGATCTTGAGCGACCGATCCGGCAGAACAACTCAAAAGATAAAGAAGTATCGTTAATTTCTTCATGCTCGTTCCAAGTTCGAAGTACCATTTGTACAAATAAGAATCCCCTCCCTTACATGATTTCTTCTTCATATAGATAGATATAGGATCTATGGGGCAATTACTTAGAAGTACATTTTGTGCAACAGCCCTTCCTATCTGATAGAAAAGGATCCCATGATCCTGAACCGATCTTATCTGGGATCGAAAATGCCAAGTTTTTCTATGAAGAGCTGATCTAATTGTATTAGTTTCTATAATGGATTTCTTCTGTGTAATACTAATTGATAGGGCCTCATTGATAAGTGCTACAAGATCTCGTGCATTGGAACCCATGGTTATGGACCCGAATCCATTAGTATGGAACATCTTCTTTTCCAAGTGAAATCCCCTAGTATATGAAAGAATGAAAAAGTGCTTTCGTTGTTGTGGAAGAAGAAGCCTTCGTATCTTAATGCATGTATTTAATTTATTCGGAGCTATTAGAGCGGGATCCACTTTTTGGGGAATATGAGTCGAAGCAATAACAAGAATCTTTCCAGTGGAACATCTTTCACAATCCCTGGAGAGATAGTTCTCTAATAGACCGAGGGATAAGCAATTCGACTCATTCACATGCAGATCATGAATGTTTGGAATCCATATTATGCAAGGAGACATTGCTTTTGCTAATTCGAATTGAAGGGTGATATCAAATCGGTCTATTTTCGGCGTCATATACATAGTTAGCACATTCGTCATAGTTAGCAGCTCCGTATCAATATCAAGGTCATCATCACTATCATCAATATCGTCACTATCATCAATATAGATATCGTCACTATCATCAATATCGATATCGTCACTATCATCAATATCGATATCATCAATAAGATAACCTTTAGGCTTGTCATCCAGGAACTTGTTCGGAAATACCGTAATGAAAGGAACATAGGAGTTTGTCGCTAGGTATTTGACCAAACAGGATCGTCCAGTTCCTATAGAACCTATCACTAAAATACCTCTAGAAGGGGATAGGGCTAAGCGGAGCGAAAAGGGTTTTCCATGAGGAGATGGGGAATGAAAACTATTAGCCCCACACGAGGTTTGTGAATAAGTGATTGTCTGATAATGAGCAAGGAATATCCGTCTTTCTGCTAAACAGGATCTATTGAACTCATAATTCATTAGATCCTTTTGATGAATGTCAACTAAGTATCGTAAGGAAATTGATCCCGGTTGTTCAATCATTTGATAACCAGAGTCATTCTTTGATAAATGATCACTATGAGTCAGACTCAATAGAATTTGATCAATCCCTTTTTCTGTCGTTAAGGTGGAGAACTGAACCAAGAATTCTCTTTCTTCATCATCAATCGAATCACT